AAGATAGACCCATGCTGCGAGTTGTTTCATGCCATAAATAAACACGGACACTCAAAAAATCTGTTGGGCAGGCGGATTCACATCTCTTACAACCTACACAGTCCTCGGTTCTTGGTGCGGAAGCAATTTGTTTAGCTTTACATCCGTCCCAAGGTATCATTTCCAATACATCTGTGGGGCAGGCTCGTACACATTGAGTACACCCTATACATGTATCATAAATTTTTACTGAATGTGACATTGGATCTATAAATTCCAGTTTTGAGCATAAAAAATTTTCGATCTGGTAAAATAAAATTAGTAGTAAATGAATCATACATTTATATTGTAGACACCAGACGAAGCAGTGGTTTATCAAAATTTTAAGAATCAATATATTTCTAAATCTGTTCATGAGAAAAGTCCAAGAGACTTTGATTTCTCTTTCAACAACCATGATCATGCGAGTTGCACATGTGAATTCAAATTGACCAACAAATTGGTCAATAGTAAATTAATTCAATACTAAATATATATATATTTAGTATATATTTTATATTTATATATTTATAATAATAATAATATAATAATAATAATTATAATAAAAATAATAAAAAAAAATTAAAATAATAAAATTATAATAAAATAAAAAATAAATATAAAATATAAATAAGTATATTAATTATTATATAAGATATTAATTATTATATAAGATATTATATAATAAAATGATAATTATAATAAAATGATATAATAATATGATAATTATAATAAAATTATTAATAATAACATATTAATTATAATAAAATTATTAATAATAACATATTAATTCTAATAAAATTAGATTAGAATAAATTTTATATATGTATTTAATATTTTTTTTTTTTTTTTAATATTATATTATTAAATATTTAATATATAATATAATAGAATATCTAATAGATTAATATTCCATGTGATATTATGTATCTTATGATCATAACTAATTATTCAACAAATTCGATTGATTGATACGAGTTGATTTTCTGTTACGATGGATTGATGAAACAATAGCTAGCCCAATAGCTGCTTCAGCAGCCGCAACAGCTATAACAAAGATTGAGAAAATGTCGCCTTTTAATTGGCGACTATCAAATATATCAGAAAATGTTACGAGATTGATATTAACCGAATTGAGTATAAGCTCAAGACACATAAGTGCTCTAACCATCTTTCGACTTGTGATCAATCCATAGATACCGATAGAGAATAAATAGACACTCAAAAAAAGTACATGCTCGAACATCATTGACTAACTCCTTATCAATCTCGATTCATTTCAATATGAACAACAATTCAACCGATTCGATTGATTAGAATAGAACGATTACAGAATAAAAGAAGGTATTTGCAATAGATAGGTTTAATTAAAAACCTTATAAAAACCTTAAACCTTTCCATTTATTTTATTTATTTAGAATTTATAAATCTTAGAATTTATAAATCTTAGAATTTAATTCTAAGTATTTATTATTGACGAGCCATAGTAATTGCACCTATCAAGGAAACTAAAAGAATTATGGAAATGAGTTCAAACGGAAGATAAAAATCTGTTGATAAATGAATCCCAATTTGTTGAATGTTACTTATTAGGTCCTGTTCTATAATCTGGCTTGATCTTGTAGTCCAAAAAATTCCGTACCATGACGTATCTGGGATAATAGTAATTAGTGAAAAAAGAATACTTGTACAAACCAGTGAAGTGACCCCATCTCCAATGGTCCAAAAATAGGAATCATTGGAATATTCTGAACCATTCATGAACATTACAGCAAATATGATTAAGACATTTATGGCTCCAACATAAATAAGGAGCTGTGCGGCAGCTACAAAATAGGAATTCGATAGAATATAGAATAAGGATATACAAACAAGAACCAATCCCAACGAAAAGGCAGAAAAAATGGGATTGGTAAGTAATACTACTCCCAGACCTCCTAATACAAGAACTGATCCAAAAAATACTACAAGAATATCATGTATTGGTCCAGGTAAATCCATTATTAAAATGATAAATTAATAAATAAGTCGAAATATTTCATGACCTTACTGAATGGTCCAGGAAAGGAAAAGGGGTAACCCCCTTTTTTTTTATTGTATATGATACATTCCTAATTGAATTAAAACTTTTTTATATAGATTAATGTAGATATAGATAAAATTATCGAGAAAAGAGTAATGGGGATTGTATATTTCGAAATCATCACGAAAAATATATTCTCAGTTTAAATCAAAGAATAATTCTCAACAATCAATAATTATTAGTTATTATTTGTAGTTACTGACCAAACAAAATAAAAAAAGCTTGGGTCTTTTATATCAAAACAAAATCTTAGTAATTGGTAATCGTTCTTGAATCAAAGGGTTTATCTTTGTCTATTTTGATTTGAGTCGAATTCATAACTGTTTGAATTGTGTAATCTCCAATTATTGACATTGGTAACCGACCCAAAGCAATTTGATTATAATTCAATTCGTGACGATCAGAAGTAGAAAGTTCATATTCTTCAGTCATTGATAAACAGTTTGTTGGACAATACTCGACACAATTACCACAAAATATACAGACCCCAAAATCAATACTATAATTAAGCAATTGTTTTTTTTTAATATCTCTTTCAAATCTCCAATCAACAACGGGTAGATCTATCGGGCATACACGAACACATACTTCACAAGCAATACATTTATCAAATTCAAAGTGGATTCGACCACGGAAACGCTCTGATGTGATCGATTTTTCATAAGGATATTGAATAGTTATAGGTAAACGATTTGTGTGGGATAAGGTAATTACGAAACTTTGACCAATATACCTTGCAGCTCGTATTGTTTGTTGACTATAATTCATGAACCCAGTCACCATAGAGAACATATTGTAAATATCCAGGAATAAATTGATGTTTCTTTCTCTTGTTTGAAAGAGGTTATGAATCTGGAATATCGTTATCGTATTTTCTTATTTATAGTGAAACAAGTTGGGAAGAAGTTGTCAATAATAGATTACCTAAAGAAATAGGTAAAAGAAATTTCCATCCAAGATTTAATAGTTGGTCCATTCTTATCCTAGGCAAAGTCCATCTTGTTGTGATAGGAATGAACAGAAACAAATAAGCTTTAGCTAATGTAATAAAGATACCAATTGTCATTCCAAAAACTCCGGCCATTTTATTTATTCCGAAAAGTTCAGGAATAGATATGTACGGAATAGAAAAATTCCACCCACCTAAGTAAAGAACTGTTACAAATAATGAAGAAAGTAATAGATTTAGGTAAGAAGCAATATAAAATAAACCAAATTTGATACCTGAATATTCGGTTTGATAACCTGCTACTAATTCCTCCTCTGCTTCCGGTAAATCAAACGGCAATCTCTCACATTCGGCTAGAGAAGAAATTAGAAAAACAATAAACCCTATAGGTTGACGCCACAGATTCCACCCCCAAAAACCATATTTTGACTGTGCTTCAACTATATCAACTGTACTTGAACTATTAGATAATCATAGTCGATAATAACATCACTGTTCCCATCGCTATTACAAAACCGTACATGAAACTTCAGCTTCATACGGCTCCTCTATGGCCACAAATAAATGTAAGGACTGGTTCGGTATTTTCCTCCTCTTTGGAGGATAGATCGAATAAAGATACATCGGAGAGTCCCAAATTAGACCAATGGAATTCTGTCCGCTAGAATAAGAAAAAAAGTGCTTTCGAATTGATCTCATCCTTATAATGATAATTTTTCTTTGTTCGGTAATAACTTAATCTTTCAATAAAATATTCGTTATCAATATATATATAGGCATTAGTTCATGAATCATGATAAGAATTCCGTATGTATGAATACGGATATAGGAAAGAAAGAATAAATAAAGATCTTTTTTTTTTTATTTTATAAAAATTTTTATTCATTCATTCGATTATTGCATTCCATTTCTTTTGTTCCTGTTCTTCTGTCTCAGAAGAAGGTATTTAATTTAGAAAAAAAAAATAAAGGATTAATTCGTTCTTGATAGTCATTTCTTTAATCAGTGAATAGGAGCATACTCGAGATCGGAATCGTAGGGAGGTACTTCTTGATCATTTCTACCAACTTAAAGCCCTTATTATGATTCGTTTTATGCAGAAATATCTCTTTTTTTGATACCTTACATTATCCCCATTACTAATCCTTTGTGTACCTTGGTGTTCCTAACTGTCCACCGATTTTTGATTGATCCCCGGTATGTTAATACATACAAGGCAGTAGTGGAAACTCCATATAGTTGATCTTTTGCACCCGCTTCAAGATATGATGACTAATCAAAGAATCTCAATCTTGGGGTAAACAGTTTACGCTGCTTATGTTTACTTTAACTTCATTCTTGTACATAGGGAATGAGATTTTCTCTTCTTACTGCAAATTTATAAGCTGTTTTGTTTCACTCATATAACTATCTGGTTTAACTCATCGATGAATAAAAAAAAATATCTATTCAATACATTCAACCTCTTTTCTCTATTTATTTCTAGGAAAGAGGTAAAAGTTCATGTTCCAACGAATCACACGTAGAGATATTGATAACACACATAGAGTTAATGGTATTTCATAACTAATAGATTGAGCAGCAGCTCGTAGACCACCTGAAAAAGAATATTTATTATTCGATCCATATCCTGACATAAGAAGCCCAATAGGGGCAATACTTGAAATGGTGATCCATAAAAAAACACCTATACTGAGATCACCTAAAACAAGGCGGTACCCAAAAGGAATTACTAAATAACTTAGTAGAATTGATATGACCGCTATAGACGGTCCGACACTAAATAAACGAATATCCCCTCTAGATGGGAGTAGGTCCTCCTTAAAAAGTAATTTAGTCCCATCTGCTAGAGCTTGAAGAATTCCCAACGGACCAGCATATTCAGGCCCAATACGTTGTTGTATCGTTGCAGATATTTCTCTTTCTAACCACACAATTACTAGTACCCCTATTATGATTCCAAATATAAGGGTAAAAATGGATACAAACATCCATATGAGTCCATAGATTTCTTTTATGGATTCCAATGTAGAAAAAGAATTGATAGCTTGTACTTCTGTCGTATCAATTATCATTTCAACGATCAACTTCTCCCATAATGATATCTATACTACCTAATATCGTCATGATATCAGCCAATTTCATTCTTTTAACTAGCTGAGGAAGAATTTGCAAATTGATGAAACCGGGTGGACGAATTTTCCATCTCCAGGGGAAAGTGCTATTATCCCCTATCAAATAAATTCCTAATTCTCCTTTTGGGGCTTCTACTCTGACATAAAGTTCTTGTTTCGACAATTCAAAATTGGGTGAAGGTTTTTTACTAATAAATCTATATTCAAAATCATTCCATTCGGAATTTTTTGCTCTATCAAAGCGTCGGACTTCTAAATTCTCATAGGGCCCTCCAGGAATTCCTTCTAGAGCCTGTTGAATAATTTTTATAGATTCCCCCATTTCACCTATTCGTACTAAATAACGAGCTAATGAATCTCCTTCTTTTTGCCATTGGACTTCCCAATCGAATTCATTGTAACACTCATAATGATCAACCTTACGAAGATCCCATTGAATTCCAGAAGCTCGTAACATTGGTCCTGATAAACCCCAATTTATTGCTTCCTCTCCACCAATAATGCCCACTCTTTCAACTCGTTCCAAAAAAATGGGATTCCGTGTAATAAGTTTTTGATATTCAACAACTCCTGTTAAAGAATAATCGCAGAAATCCAAACATTTATCTATCCAGCCATGAGGTAGATCAGCAGCTACTCCTCCGATGCGGAAATAATTATGCATCATTCGCATACCTGTGGCGGCTTCGAATAAATCATATAACAATTCTCTTTCTCTGAAAATATAGAAAAAAGGAGTCTGTGCACCGATATCTGCCATAAAAGGTCCAAGCCATAACAAATGAGAAGCTATACGGCTCAGCTCCAGCATAATTACTCTGATATAACTGGCTCTCTGAGGTACTTGAACATTTTCCAATTGTTCTGGTGCATTTACCGTTATTGCCTCTGTGAACATAGTAGCTAAATAATCCCAACGTGTTACATAAGGAAGATATTGTATAATTGTTCGGTTTTCTGCTATTTTTTCCATCCCTCTGTGTAAATATCCCAATATGGGTTCACAATCAATAACATCTTCACCATCGAGAGTAACGATCAGTCGAAGAACACCATGCATTGATGGGTGTTGAGGACCCATATTGACTATCATGAGATCTTTTCTTGTAGTCGGTATAGTCATATTTTTTCTTCCTTAATTCATTATTCCACGAATTCCTCAAAACGAGGTTCATCAAAATGAAAAATCTAATAAATAACTATAAAAAAAAAAATTCAAACGATTAAATTAACGATTTTTTGGCTCCCGAATATCCAACTGATCCATTAATTTCTTATAACGGACTTTATTTTTCTTTGACAAATAAGCCAGGAGCCGTTGACGTTTTCCCAGAATTATTCGTAGACCTCTTTGGGATAAAAAATCTCTTTTGTGCAATTCCAAATGTGAAGTAAGTCTACGTATCTTACTGGTAAAACTTAATACTTGAAATTCAACAGAACCCTTGTTTTCTTCTTTTTCTTCTTGTGAAATAACTGAGATGAATGAATTTTTGATCATAAAAAAATTTTTCTATCTTTTTTTCTTTCCCATGGATTTATTTTACTTTACCGAATCGATCAGGAAAAATAAAAATAATAATATTTATGCCAGTTATTTTAATCTAGTACACACAAAAATTTGGATTTTTTCCTATTTTTTTTTTATTTTATCCAAATCAAATTGAAAATTTGATTTGGATAGAAAAGAAAGAGAAAATACATTTCTACATTCATGGAAGAGAATGATTTCTTTGTACCTAAAAAGATTCTGCCGATTTTGTCCTAGATCCAATTGAGTTGATACGCCATTAGATCCGTGTCATGTACCAGAATGTAATACAGCGTATATGTATATCTTTCGGCTTTCATCTACCGAAAAATATCACAGATATATAGGAAATATACTATTAACAAATTATGAATCGTGGATACATATATATCCTTGACATACTGAAACGATTGCCATTATTGGTATTAAACCAATAGCGATTCATACAAGCTAAATCTTCTAATCGGTAATTGGGCCAAAGAAACAATTTGCATTTAATGAATTTTTTAGTATTAAAATGCTTGTCCTCATTCAAAAATTTTCCGGAGTTTCTTATGTTGTTTTCATTGCAAAATACTAGATTTCTATCCACAAAATTCCAATTACGAGAATTAAAACAAATTAGAATTCTAAATTCTCTACGACGTCTAGGAGATAGAATATTTTCAGGAACAAAGAAATCATAATTACTTTTGTCTCCATCCACAAGCATATTGCCGTGTCTTGCAACGGATTTATCAAAATTCTTCTTATCAATATATCTTTTTTTTATGCATTTTCTGTTAATTTGGTGCTTAATTTTATCGATCAATGAAATACCTAGGGTTTGATATATAATAAATTTTCCATCCCTTTTTATAGATAAACGAATCGGTTCGATAATCAATACTCCCTTTTTTATCAATTCTGTAAGAGCTAGATCTTTATGAATTAGTATTATATACAGATGCATTTCTCCTCTTTTAATCGAGGATATAGCAATTTTCCTTGGATTTATCAGTCTAAGTAGGAGACAATATACCTTGATATTATTGATCATTCTTTGATTCAAGGAGTCATCCCATCTTAATTGAAAAAGGAAATATTTTTTCAGGAAGAAATCTAGTTCTGCTTCCTTCTTTTTCTTGGATTGTTTTTTCTTTTTACCTTTTTTAATGTCTGATCCCGCGTAATTGTCTTCAACATTTTTTTTTTTTTTTCGTAGATCTGATTCAAGATTTTCTTGTCCCTGTTGTTCGTTTTTTTCTTGGTTGGAATTTTCTAATTTAAGATATTCTTTTTGATTAGATGATATCTGAAGATTTTTTTTTTTATTTTGATTTATGTTGATGCTTTTTTTTTGACTAATATTTTCATAGAAATAAAAATTAAAAAGAAGTAATTTGATTGGTATGATCCATGGTTTAATCTTATATGCATCAAAAAGTGGCACAAATTCTGGGAAGAACCGGGGTTCTAGATTTGATATGGTACGATAAACCTTTTCTTGATTCATTCCCATCCAATCAAAAAAGTGTTTTTTTTGATGGGATGGTTTAATTCCTTGATGAATTGTCTTAGAAAAAATATCTTTTTTTTTCAATTTTTTAATAATTTTGTTTTCAGTCTTAGTATTTTTCTCAATTTTGGTGCTGATATGCGTATTGGTCCAGGTCTCAATGTCGATATTTTTTCTAAGACAAATATAGAGAATTCTACAATCAAAATATTTTCTATCCAGATTTTTATGTGTAGCAATAATATATTCCTTTTCTAGATAATTACTAATAGCTATACTTACCAATACATAAAATGATTCGGGTTTCAGTGTATTGAAATTGTATGGAATTTCTTGGTCTCCTTTTGCTTGTAATGTTGATTCAAAAATATATGAGTATGAGTCCTTCCTATTCCCATAATTCATATATTTATGTGATAAAAGATAATATCTGTAGTGTTTTTTAAATTTTTCTTTTTGACTCGTCAATGAATACACTGCCACCGCATAGTAATTTTGTTTCATGTAATGAATTAATTGGTCTTTTTCTTTTTTATGTGAATCAAATTTAATTGAGTTTTTATTTTGAATCGTAGAACGTTGGTTGATTCTATTTCGCCATTTTTGAGGTACTAATCGAGACCATTTTGTCTGAGATAAATTGTATTGATAATGGCCCTTTAACCAGTTTTTCCATTCATTTTTTCCAGACTTATAAATTTTCTTTTGCTTTGATTTGGAATCAAATATTCCTCGTGTCATACAATAATCCTTGATTTTATCCTTAATAAAAGAATGGGTCCTGGGATATTGAAGTACAGATTTCAAGTGATACTTGTTAAGTAATTGGGTTTGTGATAGTTTGTAAAATACATATGCTTGGGACAAGGGGGATAAATCATAATTATAATAATAAATATTTGAATTAATATTAGTATTATAAAACGATTTTTTTATAGTCGAAATAAAGTTCATTGTATTTTGATCTGTTTCATCAATTCCTTCTCGATTTGTTTCATCGTTGTAAATCGATTTTGCGATAATTTTTTTTGTTGATTCAAAGAAAAATTGTGCATTGATCCTAAAAATAGTAATCATACGTAGAAAGATATCTATGTATATTTTTTCAATGAATGATTTCATAAAAAAATTTAATTTACGTATAAATCGGATCTTTTTTCTTTTAAATATCTGCAAAATATGTTTCTTTGATTCCGATTTTTTATCATCACAAGTTAGAACTATTTTTTTCTTGTCTTTTGTGATTCGTTCTAGTTCTATTTGATTCCTGATTATGACTGTCCTATCAGCAAGATCCTTTATTTTTTTTTCTATGAGTGAGTAATTTGCCCAATTCATGGATCGAATTCGAATGGTTGATTCGTGAATAATCTTATTATTTATTTTAGAATCTCTTACATTTTCATTCGGTTTATATATTTTTACCTTCCTCAATTCAAATAAGAAAATGGGGTTTATTTTTTCAAGTTCCTTCATTTTTTGTTTTATAAATAGAACTATTTTGATAACCCATCTTTTTTTTTCTTTAAAAACTTTTAGAACGAAAAAAAAATTCTTTTTTACTTTTCTAATTCTAATTATTTTTTGGAGTTCTTTATAAATGGGTTTAAAAAAAGAAGGTCGTTTTCGGAGAGAACCAAAAGGAACTTCTGCTTCCATTCCCAAAATTGTTAAAAAACTAAAATTTTCTTTTTTTCCTTTTTTTTTCATTGGATCTCTATGATGAGATCGTATTTTAGATCTTCGCCAAGGTTTAAGAAAGAAAGGAAATATAATCTTTATCTGAATACCGTCTGTTAACCAATCTTTTGGAAATTCTGTTTCCGATAATTGAACACCATTATAGGTGCATTTAACATGTATTTCTCTATTCCATTCCTTCAAATCCTCATACCACTCGGGGAATTGGAATAATAACATACGGCCAATATTTTTAGCTATTATCAATGAAGGCAATACAATGTATTTTCTAAGAAAGGATTGGGTTACTAACATCGAACCTCTTATTGCTTGAGCAAACATAATGTTATCCCAAGTTTCTGATATTGCTATACGTTCATTTTCCTCTTTTTTCTCCTCGTTTTTTTTTTTCTTTTCTTTTGTCTCTTCCTCCTCAAAATTGGAAATTTTCAATTTCGGTTCTCTCTCGACCGAATTCCTAAAAATGAGATTCATCATTTCAGAGATATCAAAAGAAGAAAAAAAAAATGTTTTGTCTATTCGATCCAAAAAAAGTGGGGAATGCACATTTGCTTGAAACATTTCCCAAGTAACTGTTTTACGTCTTTGAGTACGCATGGATCCTTTTATTATATCCCTACGAAAATCCGATTGTTGCGAGTAGCGTATCAAAGCCACCTCTTCTACTTGATCACTATTACTAGTATTATTCGTATTAGTAATAGAATTGGTATTATTCTCATTATCAGTATAAATTATCACATGTTTGGCTTTTCTTGAATTAATTTCATGATCTTCCATCGATTTTTCCTCATTTTCTTCCTCCTGTTCTTCCAGAACATTGGTCAATTTATATGACCATCGAGGAACCTTTTTACTGATTTCTTCTATTCCAATAGATTCATTTCTAGTTGTTGTTTGATCATTTGGATCAATTGTAATTATATCGAATACAAATTTCAAAGATTTTGCTTGACTTTCTGAATCAATTTTTCGTTGTTCTGCCAATAAAGAACAGTTTTTCAAAGAAAAATTGGGTGTGAATTCAAAAGAAAATGAAGTTAAGAAATTACCAATATAATTAAAAAATGATTTGCCACCATCAAGCGAATTCTTTTGATGTTCAAATTCTCGGAAATTATTAGAAAGTAGCTCATGGATCTTATTTATCCAAAGACTTTTTATGGAATCTTCCATATAAGGGATTAAATTATTCATGATTGTATGTAAATCAAATTTTTTTATTGCTCCACGGCATGGTCCGCTCAATAAAGGATCATATGTTTTGGTCAAGCATTCTTGTTCATTCTCATGATTGCAATATCTAGTCCTTTTTTCGAGCATATCTAGAGAAAGAAATCCTTTTTCTTTTTTTTCTTTTTCTAGAGCTTTTATTCGACTTATTAATTCATTGCTCAAGTTGTATTTTTTTTGTTCATTGGTATAAACCCAATAATCTCCATGGGATAATTTTTTTGTCGTGTACAAAGACATTTTTCGTTCTATCATTTCCGAAAAAGTCGATAAACTAGGTGGATATGTAAAAGATATTTTTTTTTTCCCATTACTTGGACATGTATAAAAAAAATATTGTGACATTTCATTTCGTACAGCATTTTCAAACCGATCATTTTTTATATATCGCAATGGACAATTCCATCGTTTATAATCGAAAAGAAAAGTCACAAGAGGTTTTTCAAACCAGAAATAAGTCTTTTCATTTTTCTCTTCTTTAAGTCTTCCCAATTCCCAATTATCTTGATACCTATCAAGATAAGAATCTTCGTAAACTGGGCTATCTTTATAGCATGTCTCTTTAAAGTGAAAGTGGAATTCCCCCTTTGTTTTTTCCTTTCCATTCACTCGGATCTCTTCCGTTTCATCTATTTTTTCCGGATCTTCCTGTTCTTCCGAACAAAGGGAAGGGTCTTCTTCGGCGGATCCCTCTTGTTCCTGTTTAGTCTCCTTCGTTTCGGAAGTTGTTTCTACATCGCTTTCTTCCTCACTTTCTCCCCTTTCTTCCATTTCTGAGGTTTCTTTCAGTTTCTTAGTGACAATAGGCGACGGCATTCTGCCTAAATAGTAGACACAGGTGATAAATAAGAGAATACTAAAGATTCGAGCCATAGAATTTCTCAATTCTGACACAAGGTACTTATTGGATCGAATAGAATGATTTTGCCGTATCCAGAATAATACCAATCCAACCCATTTCATGAATAAAATGTGACCAATTAACCAACCAACAAAACTACTTGTTACAAATAACATCTTGTTGTTGCATCGAAACATATAAATGTTGACTAATCTGGCTAACGTTGAACTTGGTAAAATGAAATGGTTGAATAATTGAAAAATTAGATTATTCAGGAATACACATTGAATGCTGAGATTACGCATTGAATTTCTGGTAGTAGATCCATAATAAAAAAAGTTTTTGTGATTGTTCCAGAAGAAATGAAACAAAAGATACGGTAGAACTAGGACAGTTATTGTATGAGGTCTACCCAATGCTAGATGCAGAGGCGCATAATAGATCGATATGAACATCATGAGCTGTCCCGTAATAAAACCAGTTGTTGCTGATACCTCCTTCTCGGTTCCTT